AACGGATTTTTCCAATGTATAAAATAAAAATTCCAATGGCTTTGGCTACTCTAACCTTCCCGACCACGATTTTGTTATTTTTTTTTTTTTAGGTATTTCACTGCGAAATAAGAAAGAAATAAGAAATTGTATTTTCCTAGGTATCAAAAATATAGTAAATAAAAGAAATAAAAAAAGAAATAGTGGGTTCCTTCGTTTCTATGGTTACTTCTTAAACGGTGAGGTCTTCTCTATACACCGGAGCCTTTACTTTATACTTTAATTTAATATATATTTAATCAACTAATTGATGTTATTGGGAACTTGTATAGTTCACACGCTTTGGCTCTACCCATGAATTATCCAGTAATAGGTCTTTCACAATCAGATCTACCTATACAGTAACGGTATTTAATTATGAAAGTTTGCTGGGTAGCTGACCCTCTTAGTCCGTTCTTGCCAGATTGGGAGCCTAACTAATCTTTATGTTTTATGCTTTTAAAATAAGATTTCCTCCGCTTAATGGATAACCATTTGTTACCAATGGAGAATTTCTTATCATCTTAAATTCAGGTGATTGGATTTACACCAACGGAAACCATAAACTTCATACACAATAGAGGGATATGATAGAGTTTTTTTTTAATAATGAATGGAGTTCCTTTTTCCATCCTATCCCATTCACCGGTACTGATCATTGATACTGTAAAAGTCGTTTTCTTTCTTTTGTGCCAGCTCATGATCTAAACGAGTCGCACATACACCCTAGTACATGTTCCTCGACGCTGAGGGCACCCCCGAAGAGCGGGGGATTTCGTGACATTTCTGATTGGCTGTCTTGTATTTCTAATAAGTTGTTTAATAGTTGGCATGTTGAATCGTATACATAATATGATGGGTTGGTTTAGATTGATCCTAACCGAATGATGATGAATTACTTCTATTTAATAGAATATTCAATTTAATAGAATATTCAATTCGAAGATAAAATCGCAAATCTGTGATTTGCGCGAAATCCATGTTATTTTCATTGAACCGCTACAAGATCAACAATTCCATAAGCTTGGGCTTCTGTTGCTGACATAAAAACATCTCTTTCCATATCTTCGGATACAACCCAGAAGGGTTTGCCCGTTCGTTGTACATAAACCCCTGTGAGGGTTTCACGCAGTTTCAGCAGTTCTTCCGCTTCCACGACACATTCGGTTACTTGTGCCATATAAAAACCACTAGCAGGTTGATGCATCATTACCCTGATGATATAACAAAATAAAAGCTTCTCCTATCTCGCATGATAAAGCAAAGAGAAAAGAAAGATAAAGAATAGAAAAAAGATAGAATTGAACAACCGTACAGGCATCTTTTGTGCATACGGCTCTAAAAGAAAATTGACCCCCCTCCTTTCTATTGAAGAAAGAGAAAAATAGAATCTATCAGACTCCAATGGGTAAATAATCAAATTGCCATCCTTCCTTTCGGAGGAGTTAAAAAATACTATGATGGCTCCGTTGCTTTATATGTTTCTTTTTTCTTTTTTTTGTCTGTGATTCAGCAATCCCAAAGTTTCTTTTTAATCCGATCAAATAAGGAAAAAATCTTTTTTTTTTTTCGTACTCTTTCATAACATAAATATTGTTAAGAACTCTACGGTATGAAAACAAAAAAGTTTGTGACGCTGAACCGAACTCCCGATAGATAAGAGAAAATCGGAAATACCCCTTATCTCATACTACTCTCTCGATACAGAATCTAATGTTTTGAAAAAAAAAACAATACAAAAATTTCTCATATCGAATTCGAAGTGCCATGCTATTATTACTTAGTATTCATATGGCGAAGGCATAGTCTTCTTTTTTCTCTCAAATAAAAACCTCATTGGCGCCAAGCGTGAGGGAATGCTAGACGTTTGGTAATTTCTCCTCCGACCAGGATAAAAGATCCCATTGAAGCGGCTAATCCCATGCATACTGTATTGACATCTGGTCGCACAAATTGCATAGTATCATAAATAGCCACCCCAGGTATTACCCAGCCCCCAGGAGAGTTTATAAACAAATACAGCTCTTTGGTCTCATCCTCGATACTGAGATATACCATAAGACCAATAAGTTGATTCGAAATCTCGCTAGTAATACCTTGGCCTAAAAAAAGTAATCTTTCTCGATAAAGTCGGTTGATTAGGGTAAAATTGTATTCCTTAGGAACCGTACATGCACCTTTTGATGCATACGGTTCAAAAAAATTGTGAATCAATGTATAGATTCCAGTCCTCTTTCTTTTTTTCTAGAAAGGTTCTTTCTTACTTCTAACGAAAGGGCTTTTCTTCGATTTTTCAATAAAGAGGAGTTTTGACTCCTTTTTTATATTTCTATTTTCGATTTTCCAGTATAAAATTAGAAGTTATAAGAAAGGGTCATTAAACTTATCGAATTAACTTCTCATTGATGTATTCTTTCATCGAGATTTAATCCAAACCGCGATGGTATTTTCTTGTTCCTGAATGGGTCTGTTTCATCTTTTT